AAAAATCCTTTTGTAGCCAAAAATGTATTAAAAAAAATAACTAAACTTAATAAAAAAGCAGAAAAAGAAATAATTGTAACTTGGTCTCGTGCATCTACCATTATACCTACAATGATCGGCCATACGATTGCCGTTCATAACGGTAAAGAGCATTTGCCTATTTATATAACAGATCGTATGGTAGGTCACAAATTGGGAGAATTTGTACCTACTTTAAATTTCCGAGGACATGCAAAAAGCGATAATAAATCCCGTCGTTAATCTTATCTTAAAAAACATATCATATAGATAGATACTTATGATTCATTTAGTAGGAGAGAACCCTTATGCTGCTAAGGAAGAAAAAAACAGAAGTATGCGCTTTAGGCCGACATATATCTATATCTGCTGACAAAGCAAGAAGAGTAATTGATCAAATTCGTGGACGTTCCTACGAGGAAACCCTTATGATACTAGAACTTATACCCTATAAAGCATGTTATCCCATTTTCAAGTTAGTTTATTCTGCAGCAGCAAATGCTAGTTACACCATGGGCTCTGTCGAAGCCAATTTAGTAATTATTAAAGCTGAAGTTAACGAGGGTACTACCGTAAAGAAATTCAAACCTCAAGCTCGAGGACGTAGTTATGCGATAAAAAAAGCAACCTGCCATATAACGATTGTAGTCAAAGATATCTCTTTAGATGAATATGAAGATATATCTTTCTATTCGTTAAAAAACCCTAGATGGAAAAAGACAACTATGGCAAATCGTGATGTATATAATAGTGAGGTAGTATGGGACAAAAAATAAATCCACTTGGTTTCCGACTTGGTATAACCCAAAGTCATTATTCCCTTTGGTTTGCAAAACCAAAAAATTATTCTCAGGACCTACAAGAAGATCAAAAAATAAGAGACTTTATTAAAAATTATATTCAAAAGAATATGAGAATATCCTCTGGCGCCGAGGGAATTGCGCACATAAAGATTCAAAAAAGAATCGATTTAATCCAGGTCATAATCTTTATGGGATTCCCAAGGTTATTAATAGAAAGTAGACCCCTCGGGGTCGAAGAATTGCAGATGAATCTACAAAAAAAATTTCATTATGTAAACCGAAAACTTAACATTGCTATCACAAGAATTGCAAAACCTTATGGAAACCCTAATATTCTTGCAGAATTTATAGCCGGACAATTAAAAAATAGAGTTTCATTTCGAAAAGCAATGAAAAAGGCTATTGAATTAACTGAACAAGCAGATACAAAAGGAATTCAAGTGCAAATTGCAGGGCGCATCGACGGAAAAGAAATTGCCCGTGTTGAATGGATCAGAGAGGGCAGGGTTCCTCTACAAACGATTCGAGCTAAAATAGATTATTGTTCCTATACAGTTCGGACTATATATGGGGTCTTGGGCATTAAAATTTGGATTTTTATAGACAAGGAAGAAGAATAAGAAAACTTTTATTGTTTTTTCCTTCTATCAATGGATAGAAGGAAAAGAGGGAAGCTCGTTCATTATTTTTCCTACCAAACAAACAAATTCTTAGTTCTACAGGGTTGAATAAAAATTCAATTGACTTTTTTTTTTTTTTAATTGCTATGCTTAGTGTGTGACTCGTTGGTTTTTTTTTTAGGGTTGGGGTTACAAAAGACCGGCCTAATAGTATGAAAACCAATTCATCACTTCATATTATCTGGATCTAAAGAACCAGTCAAGATATGTTAAATCAGTCATATCTTTGTAGCAACTGAAACAATTAAACTTTAAATTTTTTAAAAGCAAAATTATAGAAGAAAGATATGGATAAATGGAAGGATGAGAGAAAGAGAGAAAAAAAATATCAATGATATAGAATTCCAATATGGAAGGTCTATGGGTCATCTCATAAAAGACAGTGTAATAAAGCATCAACACTAATTCATTCATACATAATGAAATATTCAATATTCTATGAATTTCTTATAGAAGAGAAGAAAAAACTCAAGAGCTTCGAGTTAATAAAGACTAAGAAGGTTGACTCAAGAATAAATAGGATGATGAGCTCCGTTGTAGAATTCTGACCTAATCATTTAGTACGAAGTGGTGGAAACGAAGGAACCTGTGAATCCAAAAGATTTTTTAAACAAATGAATCTTAATGATTCACTAGTTTAGGATGGCGAAATGAACCAGAAATCAACTTCATCTATTCGGAAAAGTGACGAACAACAAGTGCTAGAACTAAAATAGAAATTGCAAGAGTAAATATTCGCCCGCGAAATTTTTTTTTTTTTTATTTATTTGTAACCTCGAATAAAGGACAAAAGACAATAAAGAGTTATTAGGACGTTAGAAAAAAAAAAAGAACATTTTTTTATAAAAATGTTCTAATAGTTATTCAAATTAATTGAAATTCCATTTTGAATCCTTTTATTCGCGAGGAGCTGGATGAGAAGAAACTCTCACGTCCAGCTCTGTAGTAGAGATGGAATTCCGAAACAACCATCAACTATAACCCCAAAAGAACTAGATTCCGTAAACAACATAGAGGAAGAATGAAGGGAATATCTTATCGAGGTAATCATATTTGTTTCGGTAAATATGCTCTTCAGGCACTTGAACCCGCTTGGATCACATCAAGGCAAATCGAAGCGGGTCGCCGAGCAATGACACGAAATGCACGCCGCGGTGGAAAAATATGGGTCCGTGTCTTTCCAGACAAGCCAGTTACAATAAGACCTGCTGAAACACGTATGGGTTCGGGGAAAGGATCTCCTGAATATTGGGTAGCTGTTGTTAAACCAGGGCGAATACTATATGAAATAAGTGGAGTAACCGAAAATATAGCTAAAAGGGCTATTTTAATAGCAGCATCTAAAATGCCTATACGAACTCAATTTATTATTTCAAGATAAAAATGTAGAACCGACAGAAATGAGTCTTGGGGATGAAACAAAATCGCCCGTTTTTTTAGACTTAGACAAACAATATTTCTTTTATTTTCTTCATCCTTTGCATTGGAAGAATAGACTCAAAAATTTATATGATTCAACCTCAGACCCATTTAACTGTAGCGGATAACAGCGGAGCTCGAAAATTGATGTGTATTCGAATCATAGGAGCTAGTAATCGACGATATGCTCATATTGGTGACGTTATTGTTGCTGTGATCAAAGAAGCAGTACCAAACATGCCCCTAGAAAAATCAGAAGTAGTCAGAGCTGTAATCGTTCGTACCTGTAAAGAACTTAAACGCGAAAGCGGTATGATAATACGATATGATGACAATGCTGCAGTTGTGATTGATCAAGAAGGAAATCCAAAAGGAACTCGCATTTTTGGGGCAATTCCCCGCGAATTGAGACAATTAAATTTTACTAAAATAGTTTCATTAGCTCCCGAAGTATTATAAAAAAAAAGATCTGATTTTTGGGGATATTTGAGGGGAAATAGATTAAGAACTAGATTAATTCGTAGCTTGTGTTTCACGCATATACCTTGAAAATTTTCTATTCAGAAAAAAAAAAGAAAAACATGTTAATTATATCCAATTTTGGGATACCAAAAGTTTTAGTTCATCATGGGTAGAGACACTATTGCTGAGATAATAACTTCTATACGAAATGCTGATATGGATAGAAAAAGAGTTGTTCGCGTAGCATCTACTAATAGTACCGAAAATATTGTTAAAATACTTTTCCAAGAAGGTTTTATCGAAAACGTCAGAAAACATCGAGAAAAAAACAAAAATTTTTTGGTTTTAACCCTGCGACACAGCAGGAATAGGAAAAGACCCTCTAGAAATTTGTTAAATTTAAAACGGATCAGCCGACCCGGTCTACGAATCTATTCTAACTCTCAGCGAATTCCTAGAATTTTAGGTGGAATGGGGGTTGTAATTCTTTCTACCTCTCGGGGTATAATGACAGATCGGGAGGCTCGACTAGAAGGAATCGGCGGAGAAATTTTATGCTATATATGGTAATACATTAAATATCCAAATGAAATCCGAAACCTCTTCCTATTTGTAAAAAAAAAAAAGAAAGGGGTTCAGTTGTCTAATATCGTTTCTCCTCCATTAGTTGATACCTCAAGGGGGCTTTACCTGGAATGAAAGAACAAAAATGGATTCATGAAGGTTTAATTACTGAATCGCTTCCCAATGGCATGTTCCGGGTTCGGTTAGATAATGAGGATCTGATTCTAGGTTATGTTTCGGGAAAGATCCGGCGTAGTTTTATACGGATATTGCCCGGAGATAAAGTCAAAATTGAAGTAAGTCGTTATGATTCAACCAGGGGACGTATAATTTATCGACTCCGAAACAAGGATTCGAAAGATTAGGTTCTTTTTTTCTTTTATTCAATATGATTCGAGATTAAAAAATTCAAGAAACTTATTTTCTACCAAGAAGTAGATTCATAATTAAGATAAGGAATGAAAAATATGAAAATAAGAGCTTCCGTTCGTAAAATTTGTGAAAAATGTCGACTAATCCGTAGACGGGGGCGCATTAGAATAATTTGTTCCAACCCGAGACATAAACAAAGACAAGGATAAGGGGATAATAAGACTCACTAAAGGGGCTCAGCGTACAAAAAAAAAGAATTTGTTTTGACATGAAATGGATATATCCATATATTTCTAACTCATATTTATGAGATGATACAATATGGCAAAAGCTATCCCGAGACGTAGAAATGTACGTATTGGTGCACGTAAAAGTGCACGTAAAATACCAAAGGGAGTTATTCATGTTCAAGCAAGTTTCAATAATACCATTGTCACAGTTACAGATGTACGAGGTCGGGTGGTTTCCTGGTCCTCGGCGGGTACTTGTGGATTCAAGGGCACGAGAAGAGGGACACCCTTTGCCGCTCAAACCGCAGCAGCAAGCGCTATTCGTACAGTAGTAGATCAAGGTATGCAACGAGCAGAAGTCATGATAAAAGGCCCCGGTCTCGGAAGAGACGCCGCATTACGAGCTATTCGTAGAAGTGGTATACTATTAACTTTTGTGCGGGATGTAACCC